AAATAAAAAATGGTTTTTTGATAAAATTTATTATGAATTTATAAATCAAAATATATTACAAGTAAGTTATAATACTACATATAAATTAATTGATAAAGGTATAATTGAATTTTTCGGTCCCTATGGATTATTGCAGTTATTTTCTAGTTGGAGTAAAAAAGTTATTTTCTTACAAACGGGTTATATTTATCATTATTCTTTATTAATTTTTTTAAGTTTATTATTTTTTATAAGTGTATTACTAATATCTTTCCAAATAAATATTATAAATTTAATTTTTTTAATATTTGTTTATTATTTTTTTTAATATAATTTTTACTTAAAAATTATATTATTTTTTTATTATATATATATAAATAAGGTTATTTAAAATTATTTTTTATAATATATTATTTTTTTTTGTTTTTATTTTACTTATATTTTTATTTTATTAGTATTTTAAAGATTATGTTATTTTTAATTTAAAAAAATTTATAAAATCTGAAATTATTCTAAATTCATGTATAAAAAAAAAATTTATTTAAATACTTTGTAAAAAAGGGAATTAAAATTTAAATTAAAAATAATTTTAAAAGTAATTTAATAATATTAATATAATTTTATCTTATATTCAAAAAGATAAAAATTACTTATAAATATTTTATGTTAATAAATATTTATTTTAATTAAAAAAAAAATTAATTTTAAAATTAATTTTAAAAATTTAATAGAGTTTGATCCTGGCTCAGAATAAATGCTATTGGTATGCTTAACACATGCAAGTCAAATGTTTTTAATAAAAAACATGGCAAACGGGTGCGTAACACGTGAATTATCTACCCTTTAATTCAGCATAATTATTTTAATAAAAATTCTGAATAAAAAATAAAGTTTTAAAAACGTTAAAGGATGAGTTTGCGGAAGATTAGGTAGTTGGTAGTGTAATGGACTACCAAGCCTACGATCTTTAGCTGATTTGAAAGAATGATCAGCCACATTGGGACTGAGACACGGCCCAAACTTTTTTAAAGGCAGCAGTGAGGAATATTGGACAATGGGCGAAAGCCTGATCCAGCAATACCAAGTGAGTGAAGAAGGCTAATAGGTTGTAAAGCTCTTTCATTAAGGAAGAAAAAAGACAGTACTTAAAAAAGAAGTTCCGGCTAATTTCGTGCCAGCAGCCGCGGTAATACGAGAGGAGCGAGCATTATTCGAAATGATTAGGCGTAAAGGGTTTGTAGGTTGTTTTTTAAGTTGAAAAAAAAAGATTAAAGCTTAACTTTATTTATTTTTTCAAAACTGAAAAACTAGAGTATAAATAGAGGATAATAGAATTCTTATTGTAGGGATAAAATCCTTTAATAATAAGAGGAATTTTCATGGCGAAGGCAATTATCTGGGTATATACTGACATTGAGGAACGAAAGCTTGGGGAGCGAACGGGATTAGATACCCCGGTAGTCCATGCTGTAAACGATGAGTGCTCATATTTAGAGAAATTTAGATATTTAAAAAGCTAACGCATTAAGCACTCCGCCTGAAGAGTATAACCGCAAGGTTGAAATTCAAAGGAATTGACGGGAGTCTACACAAGCGGTGGAGCATGTGGTTTAATTCGATAATACGCGCAGAACCTTACCAATTCTTGTAAATATTTAAAAAATTTTATTTTTAAAATACAGGCGTTGCATGGCTGTCGTCAGCTCGTGTTGTGAGATGTTTGGTTTATTCCCTTAACGAGCGAAACCCCTATTTTTAGTTGCTAATTTAATTAGAAAATAGTCTTTTTTGATAAATGCACTTTAAAAAAAGTTAATGATATATTAATGGAAATGGGGATTACGTCAAGTCTTCATGGCCCTTATGAATTGGGCTACACACGTGCTACAATGATAAATACAATGAGAGGCAATAATTATAAAAAGTTGGAGCAAATCTTTAAAATTTATCTTAGTTCGGATTATGGGCTGCAACTCGCCCATATAAAGTTGGAATCGCTAGTAATCGCAAAACAGCATGTTGCGGTGAATATGTTACTAGACTTTGTACACACCGCCCGTCACATCATGGAAGTTAATTCATTTTAAAGCCGTTATTTTGTTTATTTTTATGTTAAAAAAATAATATTATTATAAATAATGTATTTATTGATTTTAATTTTAAATATTATAATTACTAAGAAGGGATTCGTAACTATGATGAAGTCGTAACAAGGTAGTCGTAGGGGAACCTGTGGCTGGAAGAGCTCTGATAAAATTATAAAATAAATATATGTCATATTTATAAAATTTTTATTTCATATTAAAATTTTTTTATATAATTTATTTAATTTTTTGTTTTTATTTTAAAATTCTTTTTATTATATAAGTAAAAGTATAAAAAAAGCGTAGAGGGGATGCCTAGGCATTAATTACTATTTTTAGGACGTAATAAAAACGAAACGTTACATGGAATAATATTTTATTTATATATGTAGATTTCCTAAAGAAAACTTTTTCTTTGTGAAAATTAAAAATTTAGTGAATTGAAATATCTTAGTAACTAATTAATAAATCAAACGAGATTCCGTAAGTAATGACGAGTGAACATGGAAAATAGGTTATAAAAAAAATTTAACATGAAAATATATAGATTCCGAAAAATTTTGAAAAATTTACGTTAAAGGGTGATAGTCCTGTAGGATATATTTCATAAAATATTTATTTATTTTGTTTTTTTATAAGTAAAAAGAGGTATGTGTAATCTTTTTTGAAAATTGGGGGACCACCCTCAAAACCTATAAAATAATTAATGACCGATAGTGAACAAGTACTGTAAAGGAAAGGTGAAATAGAGCTTTTGAGTTTGAAATAATTCTGAAACTCTATGCTAATAATCAATTGAAGCTTTTTTATAAAGTAACAGTGTACCTTTTGCATAATGGGCCAGCAAGTTTATTTTTTTAGCAAGCTTAATTTATTAATAAAATAGGCGTAGAAAAATCAAGTTTTAAAAAGCATTATAAAGTTAAAAAAATAAGACCCGAAACTGAGTGATCTAATTATGAACAGATTGAAGAATAGGTAAAACTATTTGGAGGATCGAACTCACGTATGTGGCATTATATGGAGATGATTTGTGATTAGGGGTGAAAGGCCAATCAAACTCAGAGATAGCTGGTTTTCCGCGAAATCTATTGAAGTAGAGCATTTAAGAATCTTTTTTTGGGGTAGAGCACTCATTAAGCTAGGGGGGTTAAAATCTTACTGAACTTTTAGAAACTTCGAATACAAAAATAAGTAATTAAATAGACAGACATTGGGCGCTAAGGTCCATTGTCGAGAGGGAAACAGCCCAGATTGAACGCTAAGGTCCTTAAATAATTTTCTAAGTGATAAAGGAAGTGAAAAAATAAAGACAACCAATAGGTAGGCTTGGAAGCAGCCATCCTTTAAAGAAAGCGTAATAGCTCATTGGTCTAGTTTTTTTGCACCGAAAATGTATCGGGACTAAAGAAATTTACCGAAGCGTCAAGTTTATATATATAAATATTATAATATATAAACGGTAGCGGAACATTCTGTATGTTGCTAAAGATATGTTGTTAAATATATTGAAGATATCAGAATCGAAAATGCTGGCATTAGTAACACAAAATAATGATAAAATCATTATCACCGAAAATCTAAGGGTTTCTATGTTAAGATTAACTACATAGAGTTAGACGGCCCCTAAGCAGAACATGACGAAAGCATGCTGTGATGGGAAAATTTTGAAATTAAATTTCTAATAAAAAGTGACAAAATGAATAATTTTCAAGAAATAACTTTTTTTAATAAAATAACCGTACCCTAAACCAACACAGGTAGATAGGTCGAGTAGACTAAGGTGTATGAGATAATTATGTTGAAGGAACTCGGCAAAATGACTCTGTAACTTCGGGAGAAAGAGTACCTTTTAAATTTTTAAGAGGTGGCACAGAATTGGGGGTTGCGACTGTTTAATAAAAACACAGGACTCTGCTAAATCGTAAGATGACGTATAGGGTCTGACACCTGCCCGGTGCTGGAAGATTAATAGGAGATGTTTGCGCATTGAATGAAAGTCCCAGTAAACGGCGGCCGTAACTCTGACGGTCCTAAGGTAGCGAAATTCCTTGTCGGGTAAGTTCCGACCTGCATGAATGGTGTAACGACATCCCCGCTGTCTCCAACATAAACTCAGTGAATTTGAATTATCCGTGAAGATGCGGATTCTCTATAGTTAGACGGAAAGACCCCGTGAACCTTTACTACATCTTTATATTGTTATCTTATAAAATATGTGTAGAATAAGTGGTAATCTCAGACCTTCACGCTAGTGAATTGTTTAGATTTCTTTGAAATACCACTCTTATTCTTATAAATAACTAATATTTCTTTAGAAATAAACAGTGTATGGTTGGTAGTTTGACTGGGGCGGTCACCTCCCAAAGAGTAACGGAGGTGTACAAAGGTAAGCTCAAATTGGAAAATATATCAATTGTGGAATGTAATGGTATAAGCTTGCTTGACTGTAAGATAGACATATCAAACAGGGACGAAAGTCGGTCATAGTGATCCGATAATTCTTTGTGGAAAGATTATCGCTCAACGGATAAAAGGTACTCCGGGGATAACAGGCTGATGACTCCTAAGAGCTCCTATCGACGGAGTCGTTTGGCACCTCGATGTCGACTCATCACATCCTGGAGCTGAAGAAGGTTCCAAGGGTTCGGCTGTTCGCCGATTAAAGTGGTACGTGAGTTGGGTTTAGAACGTCGTGAGACAGTTTGGATCCTATCTTCTATAGATTTTTTTGAAAAATGAAAGACTCTGATTCTAGTACGAGAGGACCGAAAAAGGTAAATCACTGGTGTATCGGTTGTTCTATATTGAGCAGCGCCGAGTAGCTAAATTTATATTGGATAATTGCTGAAAGCATCTAAGCAAGAAACCGTTCTTAAAAATTTTTCATAAAATTGTTTTAGACTAAAACTTTGATAGGTGAAAAGTGTAAATATTGTAAAATATGTAGCTTATTCATACTAAATATTTTTAAATAATATATAATAATATTATATATTTTTATTTTAACGATATTTAAAATAAATTAACTTATAAATATAAAATAAATAATATACTTTGCAGTATTTTAACTATTTATATTTAATTAAAGCAGTAAATTCAAAATCTCCGGTGACAAATCATAGGCAAAACTTAAAATATTAACATTGATCTCAGATGAAAATTTAATAAAAAATTTTATTTTACTTTCTCTGATAATAAAAAGGTCTTCTTGTAAAAAAATATTCGTTATATCTTGTAAAAGATTTAAAATTTCAGAATTACAAATAATTACTTTATCCTCTAGGTCCTGAAAGGTCGAGCTTAAAAGAGGGTTTGGTATTTTTAAAAAAGAAAACTGATTTTTTTGTAAAAATATATATTCTAAATTAGAATATGCTTGCCTAAAACATAGCTCCAAATTTAAATTATTTTTAATTGCAAGGGTCATATCGTTTGAAAGATTTATTAATTCACATGGATTTTCCTTAATAAAAGAGAAGCCATCACTTGAATTAGAAGCAAGGCTTCTGAGTATATTATCTAAAAAAGAAGGAACTTCAGTCCTATCCATCTGAAAAGAATTAATTGCTTCTAGGTTAACATAGTTTTTTTGAATAAAAAAATTCGATATATTATTTTCATTATTTGGAATGTCCCTTAAAATATCTATATCGCAGTTTAAATCCTCAAATAAACCTGTGACACTATTTAAGCTAGCCCCAGGTATATTAAAATTCGGCAGGTTAAAATAATGATTATTATTATATAAAATGGATTCGTATTGCGAAACAGTATCAAAGTTCAAATTTAGGTAATTTAAATTTTGGGTTTTGACATCATTAAGCAAATTATTATAAGCAACATCATTTAATTGATCTGTATCAATCTCATTAAATTCTAGCAATTGCTTTACCAAATTTTTATAGTAATTATGGTAGATAGCGCGTTCGTACAAGCAAACTTCGTTATCTGATAAAATAGAAAACGCGTTTATTTCAGAGATATGTCGCGTTATAAGATATTTGATTTCAAAATTCGTTAATAAATTTAAATTTAAATACATGGTGATTTATATAATGTAGATAGGTAAAAATACCCATTAAATTCCTAAAATAATAAAATATTCTTAAAAAAAAAACATAAATTAAATGTCGAAAATTATCCCCTTTTTTTTATTTTGGAAATACCAAAAAATTAATTTGGGTCCATTTAATTTTTATTAATTAAAATATTTTTTAAAAAATTTGTTTTACGTTTTCGTGAAAAAAATAATAACCAATTAATAGCTTCTTTTATTTGTTTTTCTTGATTTAAAAACATTAAAAAATATTTACTTTTTTTTTTTCGAGTTTTTCTTTTACTAACAGGTACATTAATTAATTTTAATTTTGGTACTAAAATATCTATTGTTTTTATTAATATAAATAATGGTTTTTGTTTAGTTTTTTTTCTTAATTCAATTAAAATATTATTATAAAGGTTTTCAGCAATACTTTTTTTTCCTTTTTTTAATAACATTTTAATAAATAAAGTTTTTATTATATTATTTTGATTGTTTAATTCCATATTTAGATCTTGAAGTTTTTCTATTAACAACACCCAGTAAGTCATATTTACCTCTAATAATATGATATTTAACACCAGGTAAATCTTGAACTCGACCTCCACGTATTAAAACAATAGAATGTTCTTGCAATGTATGACCAATTCCAGGAATATAACAAATAATTGAATGATCATTAGTTAATTTAACTTTAGCTACTTTTCTTAACGCTGAATTCGGTTTTTTAGGCGTTTTTATATAAACCTTTGTACACACTCCTTTTTTTTGAGGACATTTTTGTAATGCAGGACTTTTATTTAGTTTTTTTTTTTTTAATCCTTTTTGTTTTTGTAAAAATAATTGATTAACAGTTGTCATATATTATATTGAAAAATTATATATGGGTAATAACGGATTTGAACCGCTAACATTTTCGGTGTAAACGAAATACTCTGCCAATTGAGCTAATTACCCTTTTAATTAAATATATTATTTTATGGGCCTAAGTAGATTTGAACTACTGACTTTACACTTATCAGGCGTATACTCTAACCAACTGAGTTATAGGCCCTATTAAAATCTTAGAGTAAAAGGATTCGAACCTTTGATTTTCCATACCAAAAACGGATGCCTTACCACTTGGCCATACTCTAAAATATGCTTAGAAAGATTTGAACTTTCATCTAATAGATCCGCAATCTACGGCTTTATCCTATTAAGCTATAAGCATATTTAATTTTTTTTTATTTTTGTTTTTAATAATACATTTTGAGGTATTATTTTTTTAATTATTATTAAAAAATAGATTAAAATATATAAATTATGATTTAATATATGAAAAGTTTGTTTATAATAATTATAATTAAAATGTTCTTGAGATTTTTTATATACATGAGGAGATCTTAAAACTGTATATATAGTATTTTTTTTTTTTTGAGAAATATTCCCTTTTATTAAGATATTTTTATTTTTTAAAAATTGTTGGATTTTATGTAACAAAAATTTAATGTTTTTTAAATTTTGTAAAGATTTAATTGTTAATTTTAATGTATACATTATAAATTTAATTTGTCTAGAGGCGGACTCGAACCACCGACACAAAGATTTTCAGTCTTTTACTCTAACCAACTGAGCTATCTAAACTTTGAAAAAAATTATATTAATAAATATAAATATAATTTATTTAAATTTWTTAATATAAAWTTTGGACATAAAAAGAATAATAATATAAATTGCGTATTTATAATTAAAATTAAACCATTCAATTTTGAAATTTGATCTATAAATAATTTTTTTGAAACTTTTTCAAAAAAAATAATTTTTATTAATCTTAAATAATAAAAAGAACTTAATATACTTACTAAAATACTAAAAAAAATTAATCCATAATATTCAGCTTTTATAGCAGTAATAAATAAAAATAATTTCGAAAAAAAACCTGCTAAAGGTGGTATACCCGACATTGAAAATATATTTAAAATTATTATGAAAGATAAAATTTTATTATACGAAAATAAATTTGATAAATCAGTTAAGTATTTTATAGGTTTTTTATTTATATTTAAAGATAAATAAGAAGTCCATAAATTTATACTCATTATAATATAAATGACAATATATAATAAAATATAAGGAATGGAATCTAATAAGTTAGAAGTAAAACCTATTAATATAAACCCTACATGACTTATTGAACTATAAGCTAATAATCTTTTTATTTTTTTTTGTTGTAAAGCAGCTAAAGATCCTATAAACATTGACAAAATTGCGGATATATAAAAAATAATTTCAAAAAATGATGAAATATCTATTAAAATATCAAATAGTAATCGAATTAAAAGACCCACAAATGCTATTTTAGGGACAATTGCAAAAAAAGCAGTTATATTATTTGGAGCTCCTTCATAAACATCAGGTAACCAAAAATGAAAAGGAGCTGCTCCCATTTTAAAAAAAACTCCAATAAAAATAAATAAAAATCCATTTAAAACTCCAATAATTAAATCAATATTTTCAATAACATAAATATTTGATAAAATTAAAAAAATACTACCGAAATTTAAAGTACCTGTCACACCATAAATTATGGATGACCCAAATAAAATAAAAGCGGATGCAATTGAACCTAATATAAAATATTTTAATGCAGCTTCAATGGATAATGCAGATTTTTTTTTTGATGCCGTTAATATATAAAAAGATAAACTTTGTAATTCTATAGCTAAATATAAAGTAATTAAATTGTATGAAGAGACTAGCAACATTAAACCTAATAACGAAATTAAAATTAAAATATTAATTTCAAATGAAAACATTTTTTGTTTTACAATATAATTAGTTTGAATAACATAACATAAAATTGTACAAATAATCAATATAATTTTTATAAATTGAGTTAAATTATCAATAAATAAAGCTCCGTTCATTAAAGACGTTGATATATTTTGTATATTGAACATTAAAAATAAAGTTATTAATAATGAAAAAATAATCAAATTATTGACTACTTTTATTATTAATATTTTTTTATTATCAACTTGTTTATAAAAAGTTCCAAATAATAAAAAAAATAAAATAATTAATGTTATAAAAAATTCAGGGATTAATAATTCAAAGTTAGTATAAAAAATGGATTGTAGAATCATAATTTAAAATTAAAATAAAATGTATTAATAAAAATGTAATAAATTTTACTATATATAATTAATTTTTTTATATTTTAAATCATATAAATTAATTTAGAAAAAAATTATTAATTTTCGTTATAACATAAAATAATATTTTATATAAATATATAAAATTATTATTTGTTTAAAAATTGATTGGTAAATTCATTATTTCCATAAATTATTGCCTTCCACTTTTTCTCCTTTAGTTAAGGTTACATAAATAATATAAAAAAAAAATAATGAAGCAAATAATGATATATAAGACCCATAAGATGAAAGAGCATTCCATCCTGAATAAGCATCAGGAAAATCTGGAATTCTACGAGGCATTCCAGCTAAACCTAAAAAATGCATAGGAAAGAAAGTTAAATTAACTCCTATAAAAAATAACCAGAAATGTATCTGACCTAATACTTCAGGATATTGACGCCCAGTCATTTTTCCAATCCAATAATAAAACCCAGCAAAAATACCAAATACTGCTCCCATTGATAATACATAATGAAAATGTGCTACAATATAATAAGTATCATGTAAAGCAACATCTAATCCTGAGTTAGACATTTGAATTCCGGTTACTCCACCAATTAAAAATAAAAATAAGAAACCTATAACAAATAACATTGGTGTTTTTAATTGAATAGATCCACCCCACATAGTCGCTAACCAGCTAAATATTTTTATACCCGTTGGTACCGCAATAATCATGGTAGCCGCTGTAAAATAAGCTCTAGTATCTACATCCAAACCTACGGTATACATATGATGTGCCCATACAATAAAACCTAAAATACCAATCGAAATCATAGCGTAAACCATCCCTAAATAACCAAATACAGGTTTTCTAGAAAACGTAGAAATTACCTGACTAATTATACCAAAAGAAGGTAAAATTAAAATATATACCTCAGGATGTCCAAAAAACCAAAATAAATGTTGATATAATACAGGATCACCACCACCAGAAGGATCAAAAAAAGAAGTATTTAAATTTCTATCAGTTAATAACATGGTAATTGCACCCGCTAATACAGGTAAACTTAATAATAATAAAAATGCAGTAATAAATACTGACCAAACAAATAAAGGTAATTTATGAAAAGTTAACCCAGGAGATCTCATATTATAAATAGTTGTAATAAAATTTATTGAACCTAATAATGATGAGATACCTGCTAAATGTAAACTAAAAATAGCTAAATCCACTGAAGGACCTGAGTGCGCTTGAACACTAGCCAAAGGGGGATATACTGTCCAACCAGTACCAGCTCCAGACTCAACAATGGCTGAAGAAACTAGTAAAAATAATGAAGGAGGTAATAGCCAAAAGCTAATATTATTCATTCGAGGAAAAGCCATATCTGGAGCTCCTAACATTAAAGGTATAAACCAATTACCAAAGCCACCTATTAATATAGGCATAACCATAAAAAAAATCATAATAAAAGCATGTGCAGTAACCACTACATTATATAGTTGGTGATTTCCCATAAAAATTTGATTACCTGGTTGTGCTAATTCCATACGAATTAATACTGATAATGTAGTACCTACTACACCCGAAAAAGCACCAAAAATCATATATAAAGTACCAATATCTTTATGATTAGTTGAAAAAAGCCATCTTGATGACCAATTATAAATATTTGAGTTCATTTAAATAATTAAATATATAATATTAAGTTAAAAATAATGTTTTTAAAAATTTTAAAATAATTTTTAATTGGATTCGATTTTTTTATTAAACCAATTTATATAATCATCTAAAGAAACTGCTTCTACAACGATTGGCATGAAACCATGATTAATACCACAAATTTCACTACATTGGCCATAAAAAACACCTTCACGTTTAATGAAAATTGAAGTTTGATTTAATCTACCAGGACAAGCATCTAATTTTACCCCTAATGAAGGCACTGCCCATGAATGTAATACATCGGTAGCTGTAATGATTAACCGTATATGAGTATTGGTAGGAACAACTACACGATTATCTACTTCTAATAAACGAAATTGACCTTTATCTAAATCTTCATCTAAAATCATGTAACTATCAAAAAAAATTGAATCATCAACAGTGTCTGAATATTCATAACTCCAATACCACTGACTTCCAATAACTTTTACGGTTAAAACAGGATCAATCACCTCGTCCATCGCATATAATAAAGAAAATGAAGGAATAGCTATAATAATTAAAATAAGAGCAGGAGTTATTGTCCATACAATTTCTAAAACGGTACCATGTACAAAAGTTTCAGCTTTTTTATTGGTGTTTTCGTTAAAAAAAAAAATACATCTAGCTAAAATCCAACTAACAAATATTACAATTAATACTAAAAAAAAAAATAAATCATGATGAAAATTAATAATACCTTCCATTACAGGGGTAGCAGGATCCTGAAAACCCATTTGCCAAGGCAATGACGCATCTAATAAAGTTATTTGATTGTTAATAATGTTTAAAAAGTTCATAAAATATTAATAATAATTTTTTGAATATATTAAAAATAAGTTTTTTAAAATAAATATTTTAATAATTTTTTAATAAAATGTAAAAATTAATGTAAATTTAATGCATCATTAATATAAATACATGTTAAAATCGTAAATACATAAGCTTGAATAACTGCAACACCTAGTTCGATACTTACTAAAATAACTAATAAAATTAATGGTATAAAATGCGCTATAAAAATTAAAGTATTTATATTTAACATTGTCCAAGCAAAACCTGCTATAACTTTTAATAAAGTATGACCTGCCATCATATTTGCGAATAATCGTACAGGTAAACTTATAGCTCGAAATATATACGAAATTAATTCAATAGGAACTAATAAAGGTACTAAATTAATACTGGCGCCACCAGGTAATAATAAACCAAAAAATTTTAATTTATGTTTTTGAATACCTATAATATTAAATCCAATATAAATAGTTAAAGATAATGCAAAAGTAATTATTAAATGACTTGTTACAGTAAAACTATAAGGAACCATTCCAATTAAATTACATAATAAAACAAAAAAAAATAAGACAAAAATTAGAGAAAAAAAATGTTTAGCATTTTTTCCAATATTTGAATAAGCTAATTCTAAAGCTGTATTATATATTATTTCAAATAATTGTTGAATATATGTAGGAATGAATTTACTTTGAATAAATAAGTAAACCGTTAAAAAATAAATACCTATAATTAAAATTAAAGAGGCATTTGTTAAAATAAAAGGTATTTGAAAAATAGGTAAAATTTCAAATTGCTCTAAAGGGCTCATTATTTTAAATATAAAATAAATTTATTTCTATTGACCTCCCCACCAATAAACAACAATAAATAAAAACAACCATACCACATCTACAAAATGCCAATACCAAGCTGCAGCTTCAAATCCAAAATGATTTTGTCTAGTAAAATGATGTTTAATCATTCTTATTGTACTTACTAAAATAAAAATTGTACCCACAATTACATGTATACCATGGAAACCTGTTAATAAAAAGAAAGTAGTACCATAAATACTATCAGAAATGGTAAAAGAAGCTTCAATATATTCATAAGCTTGTATAAAAGTAAAAAAAATTGCTAACGATATGGTTAAAATTAAACTTAAAATTATATTTTTTCTTGAACCCACTATAATGGCATGATGTGCCCATGTAATTGTTGCTCCAGAAGTTAATAATATAACTGTGTTTAATAATGGAATACCCCAAGCATCAATAGTTTCAATACCTAAAGGAGGCCATACAGATCCAATTTCTGGAGTTGGTGCTAATGCTGAGTGAAAAAAAGCCCAAAAAAAGCTTAAAAAAAACATAATTTCACTAATAATAAACATTAACATACCATTACGCAAACCTAATTGTACTTTTAAAGTGTGTTGACCTTCATATACGGCCTCACGAACCACATCTCTTAACCAAGTATAAAATACCAATAAAATACTAAATAAACCTGTAAAAGTTAAAAAAAGACTACCTGTATAACCATGAAACCACATAGCAGTTCCAAAAGTAAAAAATAAACAACCAAATGAAGCAAAAAAAGGCCAAGGACTTGGATCTACTAAATGATAAGGATGTTGATATAATTTTTGTATATTTTTATTAGACATAAATAAATTTTTTAATAATTTTTATATTAAATAATGTTTTAAAATTATATTAAAATGTATTATATATTATTTTTTATAAATAATATATTGAAATTTCCATATGAGAAACTAATCTATAAATTGTTTCATGCATACAACTTAAAAATATTTTAGGATAGATACCCATAAATAATGTAATAAATATTAAAATAATATGTATTAAAAATTCTCGATAACTAATATCATAAAAAACGTTTAAAAAATTGCTTTGAATATTACCATAACAAACTCGATTATATAATAATAAAGAATAAGCACCACCTAGTACCATACTAGTACCTGATAAAAAAGCTACTATTGTATTCTCTTGAAAAATACCGGCTAAAATTAATAATTCGCCCACAAAACTACTTGTTCCTGGGATAGATATATTTGCAAAAATATAAAATAAAAAAAAAATCGAATATATTGGCATCGTATGGGCTAAACCACTATAATAACTTAAATATCTAGAATGATATCTATCATATAAAATACCAATACATAAGAATAATGCACTTGCTACGATACTATGACTTAACATTTGTAATAAACTCCCTTCAATACCTTCAATTGTTAACGAAAATAAACCTACTAAAATCATATTCATATGAGCTACAGAAGCGTATGCAATTATACGTTTTAAATCTGTTTGACGTATTGCAGTAATTGATGCATATATTATTGATATGATACATAAAACTAATACAAACGGAGTAAAAAAAACAGTAGCTTTTGGAAATAATGGTAATGAAAATCTTATTAAACCATAAGACCCTAATTTTAATAAAATACCTGCTAAAATAACGGATCCAGCAGTTGGGGCTTCAACATGCGCCTCAGGTAACCATATGTGAAAAGGTAACATCGGAACTTTTACAGCAAATGATAAAAAAAAAGCTAACCAATATAATTTTTGATAAAAAATATCAAAATTATAATTATATAATAATATATATAAAGTAGTTCCCGTAGTAATATATATATGTATAATAGCTATAAACATAAATAAAGAACCCGCCAACGTATAAATAAATAAATAATAAGATGCTTTTATCTTTCTCTCTCTTGATCCCCAAATACCTATTATTAAAAACATAGGTATTAAAACACTTTCGAAAAAAATATAAAAAATAATTAAATCTAAAGTACTAAAAGTTATTAATAAAAAGAATTCTAAAAAAAAAAATAAAATACAATAATCTTTTATATTTTTTTGAATAATTTCATAACTAGCTAAAAAACAAATAGGTATTAAAAAAGTAGTTGCAATTATAAAAAATAATGAAATACCATCTATACCTATACTAAAATACATATTATAATTAGTTAACCAATTATATATAAACGCAAATTGAAATTCGGATGAACTTTTATCAAATAATATCCATAATGCTAATGAAATAATGAATATTAAAAAGGAGTAAAATATACTAAAATTTTTGATAGTTTTTTCATTTTTTAAAAAAAATAAAATTAATATACCAAAAATAGGTAAAAAAATTAAAAATAATAATAGATTAAACATAAATTATATTAATTTTGGCGAATAATGGGGATTGAACCCATAACTTTCAAACTCACAATCTGACACTCTACCAATTGAGTTATATTCGCCTTTAATTAATTTTTTATTTTTATATTTTTTTTAAAAGATTATAAAAATAAAAAATAGGTTTTTTAATTTGATAATTTAAAAAAGAAAATTCTTTTAAATTTTTATTTAAATTAATTTTTTTTAATTTTTGGTTAGAAAATATTAATTTTTGATGAAAAAAATATATAAATTCTAATTTTTTAAATTTTAAAAGTATATCATTAATTTCTAAAAAATTATTTCCAAAAATAATAACTAAAGAACCCTGTCCTTTTAAATTTGGAAATACTTTTTTTATTAAATTTTGTTTTAAAATAAAAAAATTAAATTTTAAATTTTTTATTTCTTTTATTAAATATATTTTTTCTTTATAATTAAGATCATTATAACGAAAAAAATATATAAAATTGTAATTTTTTTCTATTTGTTTAATTTTTTCTAATTTAAATTTATTTATATATTTATTTATCATATAGTATAATATAATATTATTATCGATCCACTTCACCAAACACAATATCTTGCGTTCCAATTATAGTAACTACATCAGCTATCATGTGATCTTTACACATAAAATCTAATGCTTGTAAATGAGCAAATCCAGGAGCTTTTATTTTACAACGGTAAGGTTTATTTGATCCATCTGAAACTAAAAAAACTCCAAATTCTCCTTTTGGTGCTTCTATAACAGTAAAAGTTTCACCACTATTTACAGTTATATTTTCTGAATAATATTTAAAATGATGTATTAATGATTCCATTGATTGTTTTATTTGAGCTCTATTTGGACTGGAAATTTTTTTATCATCAATTTTAATAGGGCCTGAAGGTATTTTATTTAATATTTGTAAAATAATATTTATTGATTGTCTCATTTCCTCAATTCTAATTAAATAACGATCATAACAATCACCATTAGTACCTATAGGTATTAAAAAATCTAACTCATCATATACTTCATAAGGCTGTGTTTTTCTTAAATCCCAAGAGATCCCGGAACCTCTTAACATTACCCCGCTAAAACCTAAATCTAAAGCATCTTTAGCTTTAACAACACCTATATCAACTAAACGTTGTTTCCAAATTCTATTACCGGTCAACATTTCTTCAAATTCATCAAGTCGTGTAGGAAATTGAGTACAAAAAATAAATATATCATTTAATAAGCCTAATGGTAAATCTTGATGAACACCACCTGGTCGAAAATAACTAGCATGCATTCGAGCACCTGATACACGTTCATAAAATTCCATTAATTTTTCTCGTTCTTCAAAACCCCAAAAAAAAGGAGTCATAGCACCTACATCTAAGGCATGACAAGTTATAGCTAATAAATGATTTAATATTCTAGTAATCTCAGAAAATAAGACACGAATATATTTAGCTCTTAAAGGTATATTACAATTTAATAATTTTTCAACGGCTAACACATAAGCATGTTCTTGAGACATCATAGAAACATAATCTAAACGATCGAAATAAGGTAATGCTTGTAAGTAATTTTTATATTCAATTAATTTTTCAGTACCTCTATGTAATAAACCTATATGTGGATCAGCTTTTTGAACAATTTCACCATTTAATTCTAAAATTAATCTTAAAACCCCATGGGCTGCAGGATGTTGTGGTCCAAAATTGATAGAAAAATTTTTAATTTTTTTTAATGACATAACGGTTATTTATAAAAAAGTTTATATCTATGAAAGTTAAATTTATTAATTTTATAATATGTTTAATATTTTTAAAAAATACTAAAAAAACATAAAAAGAAATATAAAAAAACATCAATTAAATTTAAATAATAACTTTTTTATTTTTAAATATAATTTTATTAATTATATTTAAAGTATTCATCAACTAATTTTAAATTTAAATTAAAGGGGTATTTTATTTCTTTAAATAAAGGATTTCTTAAAAAAATACATATATTATATTTATTATTAAATTCAATATAATTTACCTTATTTTTTCTTATAATTTTTATTAAATTGTAATTGTTTTTTAACTTTTTATTTTTTTTTTTCAAATAAAAAAATTTTTTTTCAATTTTAAAATTATTTAAAGTAATAATATCTCCACGTTTTAAAATATAATTTGAAGACGTGATAATTTTATTATTTACTTTTATCTTACCATGATTAATTATTTGCTTAGATTCAAAAATAGTTTTACCAATTTTAGATCGAAAAACAACCATATCTAAGCGACTTTCTAATATAATTATAAATTTATGAATAATATTATTATTATTATTTTTATTTTTTAAAAAATTAAATAAATTTTTTAATTGATATTCAGGTATACATCCATAAAAATTTTTAAATTGTTGTTTAGCAAATAATCGTTCTTTATAAAGTTTTTGTTTTTTTTCAGGTCTTTTAAATTTATTTAAATTATTTAATAATGATAAAATATTTTTATCGTGATTAAATTTATATTTATTTTTAAAAGTTTTTTTTAATTCATTTTTAATTTTTACTTGAAATTTAATAAAATCAAGTTGTCTCATTTTTTTAAAAATATTTTTTTTTAATAATTGCCATTTTTTTTTATTTAATTTAAAAATATTTAAATTTGCATGAATATTTTTATTATTTTGAAAACAAATTTTATTACGTGGTCTTAATTTATTCATTTTTTATTGTGAAAAAGTTTTTCGAATTATATATATTAAAAAAAATAACGATTTTAAATTTTTAGTATTTGAAAAAATTGGGTAATTTATATAATCAATATTTGAATTAGTATTATTTAAAGTTATTACAGGTATATTTTTATAATTTAATTCTTTTAATAAATAATTTTCCTTTGTTTTTGATTTTAATAAAATTACTAAGTTAATTTTATTGAATTTTAAAAAATTTGAAACATTTTCATTGGTTATTAATCCATTTACCCAAGTATCATTTTTTAAAAAAATATTTTTATTATTATTTAAAAAATTAATTTTTTTAGATTCTGATAATAAAAATTTTATATCAAACGAATCACCAATTATTAATATATTTTTTTTTTTTTTTAAACAATTCTTTATTAACAAAATTGATTTTTGTAAAACAAATATAGTTGATTTTAAATTTATAATAGAATAATTATGTCGAAATCCATATATAAAAGGTAAATTTTTTTTTTTAGTTTTTTTTAAAGATTCACCATAAAAATTTTTTGATTTAAATAAAGAATTAAGTAGATATTCTTTTTGTATTTTTTTAATTTTTATTTTTTTATTAATCATAGTTTATTTTTTACTTTTTTTACCTTCTTTTAAGATAATTGTTTCATTTTTTAATAATAAACCCTTACCTTTATAAGGTTCTGGTTTTTTAAAATTTTTTATATAATGTACATATTTTGTTAAAAAAATCCAATCATTACTAGTAAAAATTAATTTATTTGTTTGATTTATTATTTTTATATTTTCAGGTATTTGAATATCAATCGAATGACTATATCCTAATTTTAAAGTTAAATTATTATTTTCAATAAAAGCTTTAAAACCTAAACCTTTTAAAAATAAATTTAATTTAAAACCTTGTAAAATTCCTTTCATTTTTAATTTAATTAAAGATTTATATAAATTTAAAAAACTTTTTTTTTTACGTCTTAAACGAATATTATTAAAACTAATTAAAAGTTTATGGTTTTTAATAAAAAAATTTAATGAATTCATAATATCTAAATTAATAGAACCCAAAGGGCCAATAAAATTTAAATTTTTTTTTTTTATAATTATGTTTATATTTTTAGGGATTCTAATTTTTTCATCTACATTAAATAGTTTTAAAGATCCTAATGAACTTTTAAAAAAAATTAATTGATTATTTTTTTGATTATTTTTTTGAATTTTAATCATTTTTGAGTAACTATTTCATGTTAAATAAATTAATAAATATTACATATTAATTCACCTCCTAAATTTAATTTCTTTGCTTGTATATCAGTTATTACACCATATGAAGTAGATAATATATATAATCCTCTTTTTTTAATTTTAAACAATTCTTTATTTTTTATATATACTCTTTTACTAGGTTTTGATATTTTAGTTATTTGTTGTATAACTGCTTTATTTTTATTATATTTAAGATAAATGTATATAATATTTTCATTTTTTTTAGAAATTTGATAACTTTTTATTAAACCTTCTTTTATTAAAACATTTAAAATGTTAATAACTTGTTTTGATTTGTTTTGATTTATTTTATATTTTTTAGCTAAATATCCATTTTTTATTTTTGAAAAAAAATTTGAAAGAGTGTCAGTAATAATCATTGTTATATTTTATTTTAATAAAAATTAATTTATTGTAGTAATTTTACCAATTATATTTAGAAATACCTGGTAAAAAACCAATTGAAGCTAATTTACGTAATTGTAATCGAGAAATTTTAAAAAATCTATAAACACTTCTTGATCGGCCAGTTAATACACAAATATTTTTAATTCGTGTTAAAGATGAATTTTTATCAAAATTAAACCATTTTTGTTCAATTTTCCATCTAATTGTTTTTTTTAAATTAAAATTATTAGAAATTATTTTAATAATTAATCTTTTTTTTTCTAATTTTTTAAATAATAATCTTTGTTTTATATTTTTTTTTATTTTTTTTTGCATAAAATTTATTTTATTTTTTTGGAGATAATCGGACTCGAACCGATAACAGTATATTTGCAAAACATAAATTCTACCAATTGAATTATATCCCCGATTAAAATAAATAAGTGTATTGGGACTCGAACCCAAGACCATCGGATTAAAAGTCCGGTGCTCTAACCAACTGAGCTATACACTTTTTATTTAAAAATATTTATATAATATATAAATATTTTTTTGATAATATAAATTTTTGATAATATAAATTTTTTATTTTATCTATATATACTAAATTAATTAATAAATTTTGAGATAAATATTCATTTTTATTTATATTATAATTTTTAACATTTTCATTTAAAATAGTTTCATAATAATTATTAAAATTTTTAAATAAATTTGTATAAGAAATTTTTTTATTATTAATTTCTAAATTAAGTAAATTTTTTTCATTTAATTTTGAATTAATTATTTTTTTTCTAAATTTAATATTAGTTGAAATTTGTGGTAAAAAATAATATGAAATAAAAAAATAAAAACTAAAAAAAAAGAAAAGAAAAAAAATAACTTGATTAAAAAAAGAAAAGTGATCAAATTGAGGCATATTTAATTTATTTTATTATTTATATTAAAAAAAAATGAAAATTTTTTTAAATCTTTTAGTTTTTTATCTGAAAATTCTAAATTATTTAATTCCAAAGTTTTTTTTTTTTTTAAATCTTTAATTGAAAATATTCGTGAAAAATTAAATTTTAATTTATTTTTTTTTAATTCATTTTTATAATAAAAATACTGAGTTTTTTTTTTTAATTTTTTAAATTTAAGTTTAATTTTTTTTTTTAAATTAAATTTTTTTTTTAAATAGGAATTATATATATTTTTTTTTTTAATATTATTTATATATAAATTTTTACATTTCATTTTAAAAATTAAACCACAAAAAGTTATTAAACAATATTTTTTTTTATAAATTTTTATAATATGGCCTTTAATATATAATAAATTAATTTTTATTTTTTTTTTATAATTTAATTTAATGATTTTATTTGTTAATTTATCATTTATTTTAAATTTAATAATTTGATATTTTTTTTTATAAATTTTTTTTAATAAAAAATTTAAATAAAATTTATAAAAAAAAGAATTTATAATTTTATTATTAATAACCATATCATTAATCATATGTTCTTTATGACTATTGATAAAATATATTAAATTATTTTTATTTTTTATATATATATGATTATTTTGTATATTTGAAAAAAAATAATTTTCTTTTAAATTAATATTTAATAAATATAATTCATTTAATTTAAATAAAATAATATCCTTTAATAAAGTTTTATTTTTATTTTTAAATTTATTAACAAAATTTAAATTTTTCAAATAATATTTATAAGTTTCTAAATAGTTTTGCGTAGTTGTAATATGTAATGTTGATTTTTTTTTTAATATTTGCATTAATTATTTTTAATATAAATAAAATAATATAGGCTTAGTAGGACTTGAACCTACAACTCTACCGTTATGAGCGGTATGCTCTAACCAATTAAACTATAAGCCCCTTTTTTTTTATTTATAAATAATTTTAGTTGAAACAGGTAATTTAGTTGCACCTGCTTGGAAAACTTTTTTTGCATTTTCATAAGAAATACCACTTATTTCAAATAAAATTTGTCCACTTTTGACTTTTGCAATCCAAAAAGATACTGCTCCTTTACCTTTCCCCATACGATTTTCATTTGGTTTTGAACTTACAGGCGTATCAGGAAAAATACGTATCCATAAATAACCTAATCTTTTCATTTTTCTAACAATAGCTCTTCTAGTTGCTTCGATTTGTTTCGAAGTAATTCTTTTTTGTTCCAAACTTTTTAAAGCATATTTTCCATAAATAATTTGACTTCCTCTAGTTGTTTGTCCTTTAAGAGTACCTTTAAACTGTTTTTTATATTTTGTTCTATTTGGAAATAACATTATCGTTTTTTATAAAATTATAATTTATTTTATTAAAAATATTAATTTTAAATTTTTATTTTTTTGATAGATTAAATGAATATTTTTTTTTTTTTTTTATTTTAAAGTTTAAATTTTTATTTGAATTATTTCTAAAAAAACCTTTTATTTTTTTTAATTTAAATAATTTTTGATTATTATTAATATCTTTTAAATAAAACCACATTTTAATACTACATACACCTGATTTAGTAATAAATTCATTAAAAGTATATTGAATATTTTTACCTAAACTACTTAAAGGTATTTGACCTTCTTGATAAACATATTTACGTTTTCTTTTTGATCCATTAACCCTTCCTTTAATTTGTAATTTATAACCTAATATTTTAGAATTCATTCTAAAATATTCTTTTAAAATTTTATTAATAAAATTTAGATATCCTCTATGTATTTTTTTTTTTTTTATAGTTCTTATTATGTATTTAGAAATAATATCTATTTTATTTAAGGCAAAAGCAATTTGACAAATACTTAAAAATTTTAATATTTTTTTATCTTTTAATCTTTTTTTTTTTTTTTTTAAATATTTATAAATATAAAATTTTAAATTTTTTTGATATTTATATATTTTAACATGCGATTTTAAAAAAAAAAGTTTGATATTATATTTATTATTTAAATAAGAATTTAAATGAATTAATATATTTGATTGATTTTTTAAAATAGTTGTTTTAAAAGTATTATGCACAAAAACATAAATATATAAATTTTTTGAAATTTTATTTATTTTTATTTGTAAAGTTGAAATTTTTTTATTATTTAGTAAAATTTCTATATATTTTCGTAATTCTAAATCAAAATGTAATATTTGAGAATAATTTTCTTTTTCAACTATCCATTGAGAATTCCAATTTTTTGTATTTTTTAATCGTAAACTAATTGGTATAATTTTTTGACCCATTTATCGTTTTTTTTTTGCTTTTTTATATATATAGCGTTTTCTAGTATTTATAAATTCTCCGAATTTATAACCTAACATATCTTTAATAATTTTTAATTTAATAAAAGATTTTCCATTATAAATATTAAATGTTTGATCAATATCTTGAGGCATTATAACTAAATTTTTATTAAAAATTTTAATCCATTTTTTTTGATTATTTATTAAATTATATTTAAAAAAAGGAGATTTTTTATTATTTCTTGACATTTTTTTTTTTTCTAAATTCTAAAATAAATTTATTTGTTTTTTTTTTAGAACGTGTAGGTTTACCTTTAGTTATTTTACCTTGAGGAGACACAGAAGGTCGTCCACCACTTGTTTTTCCCTCACCCCCTCCATGAGGATGGTCTACCGGATTCATAGCAACCCCTCGAACATGAGGTCTTCTATTTAACCAACGAGCTCTTCCCGCTTTTCCTAATTTTTTTTTTTTATGATTTATATTAGAAACTACACCTAAAGTAGCATAACAACTTAATAATATTAATCGTAATTCTCCTGAATTTAAACGTATTTTTGCATAATTATTAGTTTGTTTTTGTAATAATTGCGCAGAAGTCCCAGCACTTCTTATTAATTTCCCTTTAGAAAAAGGATCTAAACTTATATTATGTATTGTACTACCTATTGGTATATTATTTAATGGTAAAGCATTCCCAATTTTTAAGGTAGCATTAGCGCCGCTTTTAATTTTATCTTGAATTTTTAAACCATCAGGAGCTAATATATAATAATTTTTATTTTTTTCAACATCCAAAATATTTGCAATATTTGCTGATCTATTTGGATCATAACAAATAGCTTGTACAATTCCTTGAGTATTTATGCGATTAAATTGAATGTTTCTATATAATCTTTTATGACCGCCCCCGCGATGTCTAACAGTTATTTTACCTTGATTATTTCTACCATTTGATCTTTGAAAACCTTTTATTTCTTTTTTTATAGGTAGTTTACTTAAAAAATCATTTTTAAAGAGAACTGTTTGCCTTTGTGATGAAGTAGTTGGTTTTATTATTTTTTGTATCATTTTTTAAAAAAAAATATATTGTATATAGATAAAAATATTTTTTATTATGTTATATATTTTTGATAAAGCTATATCAAATTCAAATAGTATTCTATATTCATTAACTGTTTTATACGGTATTAATAAATTTCAATCTAAAAGAATTTGTAAAACTCTAGGAATTAATCCTAAAACAACTATTAATAAATTAAAAAAAAATCAATTAAATCGTTTAATTATTTATATAAATAAAAATATAAAAATAGAACAATTATTAAAAAAATATAAAAAAGATAATTTTAATACTTTATTAACTATTAAAACTAATAGAGGTATTAGAAGGAATTTAGGATTACCTGTACGAGGTCAAAGAACTCATACTAATGCGAAAACTTCTAAAAAATTAAAAAATAATATTTAATGATAAAAAAAAAAATTAAAATTGATAAACTATTAGTTGCACATTTATATATAAATTGTGCTTTAAAAAATACTATTTTAAGTTTAACTAATGAAAAAGGACAATTATATAAACAATGGTCGAGTAAATCGTTAAAAAAAACATCAAATTTAAAAAAAAATTCACCCTATAATATACATTTTATTAGTTATAAAGTTAAAAAATTTCTTATTTCTAAAAAAATATATTGTTTAAAACTTTTTATTAAGGGAAGAGGGCCTGGTCGTTATAATGTAATTAAAAATTTAATTTCTAAAAAAATTAAAATATTATTTATACAAGATAATACAAATTTGCCTTTTAATGGTTGTAGATCTCCAAAACAAAAAAGACGTTAAAATATCATTTATATGGATAGATGGCTGAGTGGTTTAAAGTATCAGTCTTGAAAACTGAAGTATATATTAATATACCGTGGGTTCAAATCCCACTCTATCCTTATTTTTTAAAAGCTAGAGACGGAATCGAACCGTCATTTAAGGATTTGCAATCCTCTACATTAACCATTATGTTATCTAGCCAATAATAAATTATTATAATTATGTTTAAAAAAAAAGAAAATTTTTTTAATTATCAAAATAAAATAATATTAACAGATGGATCAAGTATTTTTATTAATTCTGTTAAATATATTAAAAATATGGAGTTAAATAAATCTTTTAAAAAAGATTTAAATAAAATTGAAAAAAAAATTATTGTTAAAGAGAATAATTTTTTAAAAAAATTAAAAAATAAATAAATTATTTTTTATAGTTTTTTTTTAAAAAATAAATATATATAGATATCTCTGTAAAAAAAATTACAAATAAAATAAAATATAATTGATTATACAAATCAATTGGTATTATAATAAAAATAACTATAAATAAAATAAAATATAAAATTTTTTTATATTTTAAAAAAATATTTATTTTTAATATATTGTTTATAATTAAAAAATATAAAATAAAAGGATAAATAAATAATATATATATATATATATATAATGTAAAAACAAAGAAAAAATAATCATATAATTTTGGTTCTAAATAAATATTAAAAATATAATTATTTAAGAAAGTTATTTTATAAAAATAAACCCATAAAAAAGGTATCATTTTTTTAAAAATGATATTAAAAAAAAATATATTTAAAAAAAAAAATATAAAAATATATTTTAATATTTTTATATTTTCTTTTTTATTTAATCCTAATTTAAAAAAAAACCAAAATTGTATTAAAAAAAAAGGTATATAAATATATATTGAACTTAAAAATGATAAATAAAAATTTAAAAAAAAAATATCTGTAATTTCTGTATATATAAAATATTTAATATCTGTTAATTTTAATAAAGGTTTTATGAATAAGTAAATTATTTGATCTGTGTAAAAAGAACATATAATAAAAATAAAAAAAAAAGAAAAAAGAATTATGAAAACATTATATCGTAATTCTAATAAATGCAATTTAAAATAGCTTGTTATATTATTATTATTAAATTTCATAAATACATTATAAAACAAAAAAGCCTACTTGGTGAAATTGGTAAACACGTTAGATTTAAAATCTGGTCCTATTTTTAAAGGTTATTGGTTCAAGTCCAATAGTAGGTATTTTAATAATTTATATCAAAGTAGTGGAATTGGTAAACACGTTACACTTAGGATGTAAAATTTAAGGGTTCGAGTCCCTTCTTTGATAATTTATAATAATAAATTATACTATATACAATAATTTTTTAAAGGCGAAATAAAGTAAAGGTAACTTATCAGGCTCATGATCTGAATATGTAGGTTCGAATCCTACTTTTGCCATTTGAAAACATATAAATAAAATATTATGATACATATTCAAACAAAATTAAAAATAAAAGATAATACTGGAGTAAAAACAGGTCAATGTTTAAAAATATATAAAAAAGCTTATGGTAAAATAGGAGATACTATTTTAATATCTGTAAAAAGTCTTCGTTTAAATAAAAAAAAAAAAATTAAAATAGTTAAAGGCGATTTATTAAAAGCTTTAATTATACAAACAAAATATTCTGTTAAAAATACAATAGGTAATTATATTAAATTTGACAATAATTGTGTAATAATTTTAAATAATCAAAATAAATTAATGGGTACAAGAATATTAGGCCCAATTACTTCTGAATTTAGAAAAAAAAAACAATTTAAAATAATATCTTTAGCTTCTAACATTCTATAATACAATGAATCATTTAAAAAATCATTATAATCATATTATAACTTATGATTTAATAAATAAATTAAATTTTAATAATATTTTTAAAATACCAAAAATTAATAAAATAGTACTAAATATTGGTTTAAAAAATTCAAATATGGAAAAAAAAAAAATGATATCGATTGTTTTATTATTACGTTTAACAATAAATCAACAAATTTTTAATACAAAATCTAAAAAAAATAACATAATTTTTAAAATTAAAAAAGGAGATATCATTGGTTGTAAAGTTACTTTACGTAAAGAAAATATTTATATTTTTTTAGAAAAATTAATAATTTTTATATTACCCAATATAAAAGATTTTAAAGGTATTTTTCTAACTAAAAAATCAAATAATATTTTAAATTTTAAAATTAATAATATTTTAAATTTTTTTGAATTAGAAAAAGAATTTTTAAAATTTCAAAATTTACCGTATATCGATATAAATATTCATACAACATCAAAATATTACAATCATTTATATATTATATTAAATCAATTTAATATACCATTAATTAATGAAAAATAAATGCGAAAATAACTCAATTGGTAGAGTATAATCTTGCCAAGATTAAGGTCGCGGGTTCGAATCCCGTTTTTCGCTTATTTTTTAAAAGAAGAAATGGCTGAGTGGTTTAAGGCGGTAGACTGTAAATCTATTAGATTTTTCTATCATAGGTTCGAATCCTATTTTCTTCAAAATCTTCAATAACTCAATTGGTTAGAGTATAGAGCTGTTAACTCTAAGGTTGTAGGTTCAAGTCCTACTTGAAGAGTAATAAAATAATTTAAAATTATTTTATAACGAGAATAAAAATTATTTATATTTATATAAAATTTAATTTTTTTAAATTTTATGTAAAAGATAATAATATATCTGTTTATTTTTTAATATAATAAATGGCTATAGAATTATCTTATATACTTGAATCTAATATTAAAAATTTTAAAAGTGAAAAAAAATTAGAAGAAACTGGTATAGTTTTATCAATGAGTGATGGTATTGCTCGTTGTTATGGTTTAACTAAAATTCAAGCTGGAGAAATGGTTGAATTTAATAAAGGTAATATTAAAGGTATGGCTTTAAACTTAGAGCCTGATGTTGTAGGTGTTGTTGTTTTTAGTAATGAAAGAGAAATTCAAGAAGGTAATTTCGTAAAAAGAACTGGTTCAATTGTAAGCGTACCAACTGGTGAAGGTTTATTAGGTCGTGTAGTAGATGCTTTAGGTCAACCTATTGACGGAAAAGGTTCTATAAAATCTGAAAAATTAAGCAGAGTTGAAATTAAGGCTCCAGGTATTATGCCACGACAATCAGTTAGTGAACCTGTACAAACAGGTTTAAAAGCTGTTGATAGTTTAATTCCTATTGGTAGAGGTCAACGTGAATTAATTATTGGTGATAGACAAACTGGAAAAACTTCAATTGCTATTGATACAATAATTAATCAAGTAAAAGCTCATCAAACTAATGATAAAAATAATCAATTATTTTGTATTTATGTAGCTGTAGGTCAAAAAAGATCAACTGTGGCTGATTTAACTAAAACTTTAGAAGAAAAAAATGCATTATTCTTTTCTATTATTGTTGCAGCTACTGCTTCTGATTCAGCTCCATTACAATTTTTAGCGCCATATACCGGTTGTACTTTAGGTGAATATTTTAGAGATAATGGCAAACACGCTGTTATTTTTTATGATGATTTATCTAAACAAGCTGTAGCTTACCGTCAAATGTCTTTATTATTAAGAAGACCTCCAGGTCGAGAAGCTTACCCAGGTGACGTTTTTTATTTACACTCGAGATTATTAGAAAGAGCGGCTAAAATGAACATTGCAATTGGTGGGGGTTCATTAACTGCATTACCAGTAATTGAAACTCAAGCTGGTGACGTTTCTGCTTATATTCCAACTAATGTAATTTCAATTACTGATGGTCAAATTTTCTTAGAAACTGAATTATTTAACCAAGGTCAAAGACCTGCTATTAGTGTAGGTTTATCGGTAAGTCGCGTTGGTTCTTCAGCTCAAATTAAAGCAATGAAACAAATTGCGGGTTCTATGAAATTAGAGTTAGCTCAATTTAGGGAAGTACAAGCTTTTTCTCAATTTGGTTCTGATTTAGATGCAGCAACTCAACAACAATTACACAGAGGAGTACGCTTAACAGAAATGTTAAAACAAGGTTTAAATGTACCTTTAAATGTTGAAGATCAAATTGTTATTATTTTCTTAGGAGTAAGAGGTTTTTTAGATAAAATTGATGTTAAAAAAATTGCTCAATTTGAAACTCTTTGGTTGCAATTTATTAAAAATAATCATAATGATATTTTAAATGAAATAGCTACTAAAAAAGAAATTAGTAAGGAAATTGAATCTAAACTACGTGTTTTAGCTAATGAATTTACCAATCAATTTTTAAACAAATAATAATTTTATATATTTATATAAAATATTATTTTATGTTATAACGAAAATTAATAATTTTTTTCTAAATTAATTTATATGATTTAAAATATAAAAAAAATTAATTATATATAGTAAAATTTATTACATTTTTATTAATACATTTTATTTTAATTTTAAATTATGATTCTACAATCCATTTTTTATACTAACTTTGAATTATTAATCCCTGAATTTTTTATAACATTAATTATTTTATTTTTTTTATTATTTGGAACTTTTTATAAACAAGTTGATAATAAAAAAATATTAATAATAAAAGTAGTCAATAATTTGATTATTTTTTCATTATTAATAACTTTATTTTTAATGTTCAATATACAAAATATATCAACGTCTTTAATGAACGGAGCTTTATTTATTGATAATTTAACTCAATTTATAAAAATTATATTGATTATTTGTACTATATTGTAAAACAAAAAATGTTTTCATTTGAAATTAATATTTTAATTTTAATTTCGTTATTAGGTTTAATGTTGCTAGTCTCTTCATACAATTTAATTACTTTATATTTAGCTATAGAATTACAAAGTTTATCTTTTTATATATTAACGGCATCAAAAAAAAAATCTGCATTATCCATTGAAGCTGCATTAAAATATTTTATATTAGGTTCAATTGCATCCGCTTTTATTTTATTTGGGTCATCCATAATTTATGGTGTGACAGGTACTTTAAATTTCGGTAGTATTTTTTTAATTTTATCAAATATTTATGTTATTGAAAATATTGATTTAATTATTGGAGTTTTAAATGGATTTTTATTTATTTTTATTGGAGTTTTTTTTAAAATGGGAGCAGCTCCTTTTCATTTTTGGTTACCTGATGTTTATGAAGGAGCTCCAAATAATATAACTGCTTTTTTTGCAATTGTCCCTAAAATAGCATTTGTGGGTCTTTTAATTCGATTACTATTTGATATTTTAATAGATATTTCATCATTTTTTGAAATTATTTTTTATATATCCGCAATTTTGTCAATGTTTATAGGATCTTTAGCTGCTTTACAACAAAAAAAAATAAAAAGATTATTAGCTTATAGTTCAATAAGTCATGTAGGGTTTATATTAATAGGTTTTACTTCTAACTTATTAGATTCCATTCCTTATATTTTATTATATATTGTCATTTATATTATAATGAGTATAAATTTATGGACTTCTTATTTATCTTTAAATATAAATAAAAAACCTATAAAATACTTAACTGATTTATCAAATTTATTTTCGTATAATAAAATTTTATCTTTCATAATAATTTTAAATATATTTTCAATGTCGGGTATACCACCTTTAGCAGGTTTTTTTTCGAAATTATTTTTATTTATTACTGCTATAAAAGCTGAATATTATGGATTAATTTTTTTTAGTATTTTAGTAAGTATATTAAGTTCTTTTTATTATTTAAGATTAATAAAAATTATTTTTTTTGAAAAAGTTTCAAAAAAATTATTTATAGATCAAATTTCAAAATTGAATGGTTTAATTTTAATTATAAATACGCAATTTATATTATTATTCTTTTTATGTCCAAATTTTATATTAATAAATTTAAATAAATTATATTTATATTTATTAATATAATTTTTTTTAAAGTTTAGATAGCTCAGTTGGTTAGAGTAAAAGACTGAAAATCTTTGTGTCGGTGGTTCGAGTCCGCCTCTAGACAAATTAAATTTATAATGTATACATTAAAATTAACAATTAAATCTTTACAAAATTTAAAAAACATTAAATTTTTGTTACATAAAATCCAACAATTTTTAAAAAATAAAAATATCTTAATAAAAGGGAATATTTCTCAAAAAAAAAATACTATATATACAGTTTTAAGATCTCCTCATGTATATAAAAAATCTCAAGAACATTTTAATTATAATTATTATAAACAAACTTTTCATATATTAAATCATAATTTATATATTTTAATCTATTTTTTAATAATAATTAAAAAAATAATACCTCAAAATGTATTATTAAAAACAAAAATAAAAAAAAATTAAATATGCTTATAGCTTAATAGGATAAAGCCGTAGATTGCGGATCTATTAGATGAAAGTTCAAATCTTTCTAAGCATATTTTTAGAGTATGGCCAAGTGGTAAGGCATCCGTTTTTGGTATGGAAAATCAAAGGTTCGAATCCTTTTACTCTAAGATTTTAATAGGGCCTATAACTCAGTTGGTTAGAGTATACGCCTGATAAGTGTAAAGTCAGTAGTTCAAATCTACTTAGGCCCATAAAATAATATATTTAATTAAAAGGGTAATTAGCTCAATTGGCAGAGTATTTCGTTTACACCGAAAATGTTAGCGGTTCAAATCCGTTATTACCCATATATAATTTTTCAATATAATATATGACAACTGTTAATCAATTATTTTTACAAAAACAAAAAAGATTAAAAAAAAAAAAAATAAATAAAAGTCCTGCATTACAAAAATGTCCTCAAAAAAAAGGAGTGTGTACAAAGGTTTATATAAAAACGCCTAAAAAACCGAATTCAGCGTTAAGAAAAGTAGCTAAAGTTAAATTAACTAATGATCATTCAATTATTTGTTATATTCCTGGAATTGGTCATACATTGCAAGAACATTCTATTGTTTTAATACGTGGAGGTCGAGTTCAAGATTTACCTGGTGTTAAATATCATATTATTAGAGGTAAATATGACTTACTGGGTGTTGTTAATAGAAAAACTTCAAGATCTAAATATGGAATTAAACAATCAAAATAATATAATAAAAACTTTATTTATTAAAATGTTATTAAAAAAAGGAAAAAAAAGTATTGCTGAAAACCTTTATAATAATATTTTAATTGAATTAAGAAAAAAAACTAAACAAAAACCATTATTTATATTAAAAATTAATTAATGTACCTGTTAGTAAAAGAAAAACTCGAAAAAAAAAAAGTAAATATTTTTTAATGTTTTTAAATCAAGAAAAACAAATAAAAGAAGCTATTAATTGGTTATTATTTTTTTCACGAAAACGTAAAACAAATTTTTTAAAAAATATTTTAAATGAAATAATGGGTACTTTTAATAATAAAAGCAAAAGTATTCAAAAAAGGGATGATAATTATATTGAAATACAAAAATTAAGATATAATATAAAATTTAATTCGACAACTATTTTATTAAAAGATAAGGAATTAAATTTATATAAAAAAAATATTTATTAAAATAATTAATAAAAATTAAATGGACCCAAATTAATTTTTTGGTATTTCCAAAATAAAAAAAAGGGGATAATTTTCGACATTTAATTTATGTTTTTTTTTTAAGAATATTTTATTATTTTAGGAATTTAATGGGTATTTTTACCTATCTACATTATATAAATCACCATGTATTTAAATTTAAATTTATTAACGAATTTTGAAATCAAATATCTTATAACGCGACATATCTCTGAAATAAACGCGTTTTCTATTTTATCAGATAACGAAGTTTGCTTGTACGAACGCGCTATCTACCATAATTACTATAAAAATTTGGTAAAGCAATTGCTAGAATTTAATGAGATTGATACAGATCAATTAAATGATGTTGCTTATAATAATTTGCTTAATGATGTCAAAACCCAAAATTTAAATTACCTAAATTTGAACTTTGATACTGTTTCGCAATACGAATCCATTTTATATAATAATAATCATTATTTTAACCTGCCGAATTTTAATATACCTGGAGCTAGCTTAAATAGTGTCACAGGTTTATTTGAGGATTTAAACTGCGATATAGATATTTTAAGGGACATTCCAAATAATGAAAATAATATATCGAATTTTTTTATTCAAAAAAACTATGTTAACCTAGAAGCAATTAATTCTTTTCAGATGGATAGGACTGAAGTTCCTTCTTTTTTAGATAATATACTCAGAAGCCTTGCTTCTAATTCAAGTGATGGCTTCTCTTTTATTAAGGAAAATCCATGTGAATTAATAAATCTTTCAAACGATATGACCCTTGCAATTAAAAATAATTTAAATTTGGAGCTATGTTTTAGGCAAGCATATTCTAATTTAGAATATATATTTTTACAAAAAAATCAGTTTTCTTTTTTAAAAATACCAAACCCTCTTTTAAGCTCGACCTTTCAGGACCTAGAGGATAAAGTAATTATTTGTAATTCTGAAATTTTAAATCTTTTACAAGATATAACGAATATTTTTTTACAAGAAGACCTTTTTATTATCAGAGAAAGTAAAATAAAATTTTTTATTAAATTTTCATCTGAGATCAATGTTAATATTTTAAGTTTTGCCTATGATTTGTCACCGGAGATTTTGAATTTACTGCTTTAATTAAATATAAATAGTTAAAATACTGCAAAGTATATTATTTATTTTATATTTATAAGTTAATTTATTTTAAATATCGTTAAAATAAAAATATATAATATTATTATATATTATTTAAAAATATTTAGTATGAATAAGCTACATATTTTACAATATTTACACTTTTCACCTATCAAAGTTTTAGTCTAAAACAATTTTATGAAAAATTTTTAAGAACGGTTTCTTGCTTAGATGCTTTCAGCAATTATCCAATATAAATTTAGCTACTCGGCGCTGCTCAATATAGAACAACCGATACACCAGTGATTTACCTTTTTCGGTCCTCTCGTACTAGAATCAGAGTCTTTCATTTTTCAAAAAAATCTATAGAAGATAGGATCCAAACTGTCTCACGACGTTCTAAACCCAACTCACGTACCACTTTAATCGGCGAACAGCCGAACCCTTGGAACCTTCTTCAGCTCCAGGATGTGATGAGTCGACATCGAGGTGCCAAACGACTCCGTCGATAGGAGCTCTTAGGAGTCATCAGCCTGTTATCCCCGGAGTACCTTTTATCCGTTGAGCGATAATCTTTCCACAAAGAATTATCGGATCACTATGACCGACTTTCGTCCCTGTTTGATATGTCTATCTTACAGTCAAGCAAGCTTATACCATTACATTCCACAATTGATATATTTTCCAATTTGAGCTTACCTTTGTACACCTCCGTTACTCTTTGGGAGGTGACCGCCCCAGTCAAACTACCAACCATACACTGTTTATTTCTAAAGAAATATTAGTTATTTATAAGAATAAGAGTGGTATTTCAAAGAAATCTAAACAATTCACTAGCGTGAAGGTCTGAGATTACCACTTATTCTACACATATTTTATAAGATAACAATATAAAGATGTAGTAAAGGTTCACGGGGTCTTTCCGTCTAACTATAGAGAATCCGCATCTTCACGGATAATTCAAATTCACTGAGTTTATGTTGGAGACAGCGGGGATGTCGTTACACCATTCATGCAGGTCGGAACTTACCCGACAAGGAATTTCGCTACCTTAGGACCGTCAGAGTTACGGCCGCCGTTTACTGGGACTTTCATTCAATGCGCAAACATCTCCTATTAATCTTCCAGCACCGGGCAGGTGTCAGACCCTATACGTCATCTTACGATTTAGCAGAGTCCTGTGTTTTTATTAAACAGTCGCAACCCCCAATTCTGTGCCACCTCTTAAAAATTTAAAAGGTACTCTTTCTCCCGAAGTTACAGAGTCATTTTGCCGAGTTCCTTCAACATAATTATCTCATACACCTTAGTCTACTCGACCTATCTACCTGTGTTGGTTTAGGGTACGGTTATTTTATTAAAAAAAGTTATTTCTTGAAAATTATTCATTTTGTCACTTTTTATTAGAAATTTAATTTCAAAATTTTCCCATCACAGCATGCTTTCGTCATGTTCTGCTTAGGGGCCGTCTAACTCTATGTAGTTAATCTTAACATAGAAACCCTTAGATTTTCGGTGATAATGATTTTATCATTATTTTGTGTTACTAATGCCAGCATTTTCGATTCTGATATCTTCAATATATTTAACAACATATCTTTAGCAACATACAGAATGTTCCGCTACCGTTTATATATTATAATATTTATATATATAAACTTGACGCTTCGGTAAATTTCTTTAGTCCCGATACATTTTCGGTGCAAAAAAACTAGACCAATGAGCTATTACGCTTTCTTTAAAGGATGGCTGCTTCCAAGCCTACCTATTGGTTGTCTTTATTTTTTCACTTCCTTTATCACTTAGAAAATTATTTAAGGACCTTAGCGTTCAATCTGGGCTGTTTCCCTCTCGACAATGGACCTTAGCGCCCAATGTCTGTCTATTTAATTACTTATTTTTGTATTCGAAGTTTCTAAAAGTTCAGTAAGATTTTAACCCCCCTAGCTTAATGAGTGCTCTACCCCAAAAAAAGATTCTTAAATGCTCTACTTCAATAGATTTCGCGGAAAACCAGCTATCTCTGAGTTTGATTGGCCTTTCACCCCTAATCACAAATCATCTCCATATAATGCCACATACGTGAGTTCGATCCTCCAAATAGTTTTACCTATTCTTCAATCTGTTCATAATTAGATCACTCAGTTTCGGGTCTTATTTTTTTAACTTTATAATGCTTTTTAAAACTTGATTTTTCTACGCCTATTTTATTAATAAATTAAGCTTGCTAAAAAAATAAACTTGCTGGCCCATTATGCAAAAGGTACACTGTTACTTTATAAAAAAGCTTCAATTGATTATTAGCATAGAGTTTCAGAATTATTTCAAACTCAAAAGCTCTATTTCACCTTTCCTTTACAGTACTTGTTCACTATCGGTCATTAATTATTTTATAGGTTTTGAGGGTGGTCCCCCAATTTTCAAAAAAGATTACACATACCTCTTTTTACTTATAAAAAAACAAAATAAATAAATATTTTATGAAATATATCCTACAGGACTATCACCCTTTAACGTAAATTTTTCAAAATTTTTCGGAATCTATATATTTTCATGTTAAATTTTTTTTATAACCTATTTTCCATGTTCACTCGTCATTACTTACGGAATCTCGTTTGATTTATTAATTAGTTACTAAGATATTTCAATTCACTAAATTTTTAATTTTCACAAAGAAAAAGTTTTCTTTAGGAAATCTACATATATAAATAAAATATTATTCCATGTAACGTTTCGTTTTTATTACGTCCTAAAAATAGTAATTAATGCCTAGGCATCCCCTCTACGCTTTTTTTATACTTTTACTTATATAATAAAAAGAATTTTAAAATAAAAACAAAAAATTAAATAAATTATATAAAAAAATTTTAATATGAAATAAAAATTTTATAAATATGACATATATTTATTTTATAATTTTATCAGAGCTCTTCCAGCCACAGGTTCCCCTACGACTACCTTGTTACGACTTCATCATAGTTACGAATCCCTTCTTAGTAATTATAATATTTAAAATTAAAATCAATAAATACATTATTTATAATAATATTATTTTTTTAACATAAAAATAAACAAAATAACGGCTTTAAAATGAATTAACTTCCATGATGTGACGGGCGGTGTGTACAAAGTCTAGTAACATATTCACCGCAACATGCTGTTTTGCGATTACTAGCGATTCCAACTTTATATGGGCGAGTTGCAGCCCATAATCCGAACTAAGATAAATTTTAAAGATTTGCTCCAACTTTTTATAATTATTGCCTCTCATTGTATTTATCATTGTAGCACGTGTGTAGCCCAATTCATAAGGGCCATGAAGACTTGACGTAATCCCCATTTCCATTAATATATCATTAACTTTTTTTAAAGTGCATTTATCAAAAAAGACTATTTTCTAATTAAATTAGCAACTAAAAATAGGGGTTTCGCTCGTTAAGGGAATAAACCAAACATCTCACAACACGAGCTGACGACAGCCATGCAACGCCTGTATTTTAAAAATAAAATTTTTTAAATATTTACAAGAATTGGTAAGGTTCTGCGCGTATTATCGAATTAAACCACATGCTCCACCGCTTGTGTAGACTCCCGTCAATTCCTTTGAATTTCAACCTTGCGGTTATACTCTTCAGGCGGAGTGCTTAATGCGTTAGCTTTTTAAATATCTAAATTTCTCTAAATATGAGCACTCATCGTTTACAGCATGGACTACCGGGGTATCTAATCCCGTTCGCTCCCCAAGCTTTCGTTCCTCAATGTCAGTATATACCCAGATAATTGCCTTCGCCATGAAAATTCCTCTTATTATTAAAGGATTTTATCCCTACAATAAGAATTCTATTATCCTCTATTTATACTCTAGTTTTTCAGTTTTGAAAAAATAAATAAAGTTAAGCTTTAATCTTTTTTTTTCAACTTAAAAAACAACCTACAAACCCTTTACGCCTAATCATTTCGAATAATGCTCGCTCCTCTCGTATTACCGCGGCTGCTGGCACGAAATTAGCCGGAACTTCTTTTTTAAGTACTGTCTTTTTTCTTCCTTAATGAAAGAGCTTTACAACCTATTAGCCTTCTTCACTCACTTGGTATTGCTGGATCAGGCTTTCGCCCATTGTCCAATATTCCTCACTGCTGCCTTTAAAAAAGTTTGGGCCGTGTCTCAGTCCCAATGTGGCTGATCATTCTTTCAAATCAGCTAAAGATCGTAGGCTTGGTAGTCCATTACACTACCAACTACCTAATCTTCCGCAAACTCATCCTTTAACGTTTTTAAAACTTTATTTTTTATTCAGAATTTTTATTAAAATAATTATGCTGAATTAAAGGGTAGATAATTCACGTGTTACGCACCCGTTTGCCATGTTTTTTATTAAAAACATTTGACTTGCATGTGTTAAGCATACCAATAGCATTTATTCTGAGCCAGGATCAAACTCTATTAAATTTTTAAAATTAATTTTAAAATTAATTTTTTTTTTAATTAAAATAAATATTTATTAACATAAAATATTTATAAGTAATTTTTATCTTTTTGAATATAAGATAAAATTATATTAATATTATTAAATTACTTTTAAAATTATTTTTAATTTAAATTTTAATTCCCTTTTTTACAAAGTATTTAAATAAATTTTTTTTTTATACATGAATTTAGAATAATTTCAGATTTTATAAATTTTTTTAAATTAAAAATAACATAATCTTTAAAATACTAATAAAATAAAAATATAAGTAAAATAAAAACAAAAAAAAATAATATATTATAAAAAATAATTTTAAATAACCTTATTTATATATATATAATAAAAAAATAATATAATTTTTAAGTAAAAATTATATTAAAAAAAATAATAAACAAATATTAAAAAAATTAAATTTATAATATTTATTTGGAAAGATATTAGTAATACACTTATAAAAAATAATAAACTTAAAAAAATTAATAAAGAATAATGATAAATATAACCCGTTTGTAAGAAAATAACTTTTTTACTCCAACTAGAAAATAACTGCAATAATCCATAGGGACCGAAAAATTCAATTATACCTTTATCAATTAATTTATATGTAGTATTATAACTTACTTGTAATATATTTTGATTTATAAATTCATAATAAATTTTATCAAAAAACCATTTTTTATTTAAAAAATTATATAAAATTAAACCTATTTTCGAAATTTTAATATTATAAAAAAATTTAAAATTATAATGATATAATACAAATGCAATAGAAAGCCCCGTAATACTAAAAATTACTGGAAGTAATTTAAAAAAAGTTGGTAAAAATTCGGCATCAATAATTTGTATATTTTGAGGGTGAATATAAATAGCGTTATTCCAAAAATGAGAACCTAAACCTATAAACATATCTTTTGTTAAATATCCAATAAATAAACTACCAAAAGCTAAAATACCTAAAGGTAATCCCATTAATAATGGAGCATCATGCGCATGTAAAATTATATTTTTATGAGCATTTGTTTCACTTAAAAAAGTAAAATATATTAAACGGGTGGAATAAAACGCAGTAAAACTTGCCCCAATAGTACCTAACCAATATGCAAAATGACCGACCTCATTAAAGCTTGCAAATGCTATTTCTAAAATAACATCTTTTGAATAAAATCCAGTTAAAAAAGGAAAACCTATTAAAGCTAATGAACCAATTAAAAACATCATATATGTAAAAGGTAAAATTCGTCTTAATCCCCCCATTTTTCTAATATCTTGCTCATCACCCATTGCGTGAATAACGGATCCAGCACCTAAAAATAATAAAGCTTTAAAACAGGCATGATTTGATAAATGAAATACGCCTAAAGAATAATTTGATAAACCACACGCAAAAAACATATAACCTAGTTGACTACATGTAGAATATGCAATTATTTTTTTTATATCATTTTGAACTAAACCTATAGTACTTGCAAAAAAAGCCGTTAACGCACCAATGATAGTTATAATTTTTAAAGTTAAAATCGAATATTCAAATATAGGTGAACATCTAGCAACTAAATAAACTCCGGCGGTTACCATTGTTGCTGCATGAATTAAAGCTGAAACTGGGGTAGGGCCTTCCATAGCATCAGGTAACCATATATGTAAAAAAATTTGAGCAGATTTACCCATTGCACCAATAAAAATTAAAATACATAAAATATCGATAATTGACCAATGGTAATTTAAAAATAAAAAAGTATAATTTTGTAAAATAGAGATAGTTGCAAAAGTACTAAAATATTCAACCGTTTTTAAATTAGTAAATAAAACTAAAATCCCTAAAACTAAAATTAAATCACTAATTCTATTAACGATCATGGCTTTAATGGCTGCCTTGTTAGCTTGTAAACGAGTAAACCAAAAATTAATTAATAAATAAGAACATAAACCTACACCTTCCCAACCAACAAACATTTGAATAAAATTATCACCAGTTACTAAAATAATCATAAAAAATGTAAATAAGGATAAATATGACATAAATCTTGATAAATGTGGATCGTGACCCATATACTCAATTGAATATAAATGAACCAAACAAGAAACACCAGTAACGACTGTTAGCATAACATAAGTTAAAGTATCAAAAAAAAAAGCCCAATTACAATAAAAAAGTCCACTTGATATCCAAGTAGTAACAATTAAATGTGTATTTAATGCAAAAGTTATAGAATTATTAAACATAACTAAAGATAAAATAAAAGTTAAAAAAACACTAAGAGTAGTAATAAAGGCAGAACCTTTATTACCGATCCATTTTCCAAAAAATCCTCCAAAAATTGCTCCTAATAAAGGTAAAAAAATAATTGCTAAAGAAAACATTTAAATAAATTTAAAAATATAAATTATAAAGATAATATATGAATTTTATAGATTGAAATATTACCGTGAATATTAAAAAATAAAACCATTAAGGCTAAACCAATTGCCGATTCAGCGGAAGCTACAGTTAAAATAATTAGAGAAAATATTTGTCCCATTATATCATCTAAGAAAACGGAAAAATATATAAAATTTAAATTAATTGATAATAAAACTAATTCAATTGACATAAGTATGATAAGAATATTTTGTCTATTTAATATGATACCCAATAAACCCAGACAAAATAAAATAAAATTAATTAAAATATTATTAAATAAAAGCATAATATAAAATAAATTTATAATTTTTAAAAATTATATTAACCAATTAAAAGTTAATAAAATACTGGAAGTTAATATAAACCAGCCCAAAGTAAATGGTAAAAAAACTTTCCAACCTAATCGCATTAATTGATCATAACGGTATCGTGGTAAAATAGCACGAGCAACTACAAAAAGAATAACAAAAAAAACAACTTTTATACCAAACCAAAAAGAATCCGGTAAAAAATTTAGATAAAAAGGGGCCAACCAACCTCCTAAAAATAAAATAGTATTTAAACTACTCATTAATAACATATTTCCATATTCACCTAAAAAAAATAAAGCAAAACCCATAGCTGAATATTCAACGTTATAACCCGAAACTAACTCGGCCTCTGCTTCAGGTAAATCAAAGGGATGTCGATTTGTTTCCGCCAAAGAAGATATAAAAAATATTATAAAAATAGGAAATAAAGGCACACAATACCAAATTTTTTCTTGACAGAATACTATATTTATTAAATTTAAGGAATTTGTACAAATAATAACAGATAATATTGAAAAACCTATGGTTAATTCATATGAAATCATTTGAGCAGATGATCTTAATGCACCCAAAAAGGCATATTTTGAATTACTAGACCAACCTGCAATAATTATACCATAAACACCTAATGAGGAAATTGCTAATAAATATAAAATACCTATATTTAATTCAGCATATGACATGCCTTTACCAAAAGGTATTACTACCCAACTTAGTATACTTAAAAAAAAAGTTAAAATTGGTGCAAAAATAAAAAGTACCACATCACAATTACTAGGTAAAACTGTTTCTTTAACAAAAAGTTTTAATCCATCTGCTAGTGGTTGTAATAAACCAAAAGTACCAACAACGTTTGGACCTTTACGTCGCTGTATTGAAGATAAAATCTTCCTTTCGGCAAGAGTAAAATAAGCAATAGAAAGAAGTAGTGGAAGAACTAAGGCTATAGTTTTAAATATTATATTAAACATATTTTTTATATAGTAAAAAAAAGTAATATATAGAATATATATTACTTAAATAAATTAATAATTTATCTCTATAACACTTCTTTTTTTTAATATTTTTAAATCAATTATTTAGTTTTTATTTTATGTTTATTTTTATTTTATAAGAAGATTTATTTTTAATCTTTTATTCACTTTATATATATATATGTTTTTTATAAATCATGAAGTTTTTTTTTTTTTTTTATTTTCAAGTATAGCATTAACGTCAGCTATATTTGTTATATATTCTAAAAATTCAGTTTATTCTGTTTTTTTTTTAATTTTAGTTTTTACAAATATGACAGGTTTATTATTAGTTGCCGAAGTAGAGTTTTTAGCTATAATGTTAATTATTATCTATGTAGGAGCTATTACCGTTTTATTTTTATTTGTAGTTATGATGCTAGATATTAAAAAAATTGAAACAAAAAATAATCGTTATGGGTATTTACCTATCATTTTATTAATTAGTTTTATATTTTTTATTGAAATATTTATAATATTTAGTAAATCATTTACTTCTTATCATTATTTTATTTATAAAAATTTAGTTATGGGAACATATTCTAGATTATGTGAAGCATGGACTTTAAGATATTCACCAGCTTACGAAACTTTTCCTTATTATTATAATCAATGGTTTACAAGATTGGATGAAATTACGAATATAGAAACGTTGGGTCAAATTTTATATACTTATAATGCTTTTTTTTTATTAGTTGCAGGTTTAATATTATTGATAGCTTTAATTGGTGCTGTTATGTTAACAATTAAAGAAAAAAAAAATAAAAAATTTTTAACAAAAAATTTATATAAACAATTATCAAGAAATTATTTAAATGCAGTCTATAATATAAAACAAAAAAAAATACAATCTTAACTTAATTGGTAGAGTCTTAGCCTTCTAAGCTACATTATCTAGGTTCGAGTCCTAGAGGTTGTATTTTTAATTTTTAATAAAAATTTTTGAATAATGGAAAATAAAAAAATATAATTTAATTTTTATGTTATTACAAGCTGCAAAATTTTTAGGTGCTGGATTAGCTACTATTGGGTTAGCTGGTGCTGGAGTAGGTATTGGTAATGTTTTTGGTTCTTTAATTTTAGGTATTTCTAGAAATCCTTCATTACAACAAGAATTAATGAGAGCTGCAATTTTAGGTTTCGCTTTAACTGAAGCGATTGCTTTATTTTCATTAATGATTGCTTTTTTAATTTTATTTGCATTTTAATTAAAATTAAAAAAAATTTAAATAATTTACATTTTTGTATTGTATTATTTAAATTTGGTCGAATAGCTAAGTGGTTTAAGGCAGTGGTTTGCTAAACCATCAGTTATTATAAATAACTCGTGGGTTCGAATCCCACTTCGACCTTTTTTAAAAAGATGATGTAGTTTAATTGGTGGAACGTAGGAATCATAATCCTAATGTTATAGGTTCAAGTCCTATCATCATTATAACGGGAGGTAGCATAGCTTGGTTAATGTACCTGTTTTGGGAACAGGAGATCATGAGTTCGAATCTCATTCTCCCGATTTTATAATGAGAAAATATTTCAATTGGTAGAATAATAGTCTCCAAAACTATTGGTTGTGAGTTCGAGTCTCACTTTTCTCGTTTTTAATTTTTAAATAAACAAATTTATGTCATTAAATAAAAAATATACTCAATATTTATTAAACATTTTACCAATCAATAATTATACATTAAGTAGAAAAGAAGTATCATTAAATATTTCTGCAAATAAAATTATTCCTATTTTTTTTTTTTTAAAATATCATACAAATTGTCAATATAAAATTATTTCAGATATATGTGCTGTTGATTATTTAAATAAATTAAATAGATTTGAAGTTATTTATAATTTATTAAGTATTAGATTTAATACAAGAATAAGAATAAAAATTATAATTAATGAATTACAAAATATAGATTCGATAACTAATATATATAAAGCTGCATCGTGGTGGGAACGTGAAGTTTGGGATATGTTTGGTATTTTCTTTGTAAATCATCCAGATTTAAGACGAATATTAACTGATTACGGTTTTGAAGGATATCCTTTACGAAAAGATTTCCCTTTAAGTGGTTATTTAGAAGTATATTACAATGAATTAAAAAAAAGAGTGGTATATGAACCTATCCATTTATCACAAAAATATAGATTATTTGAATTTAATAGTCCGTGGAATAGAAAAACTAATTAAAAAATTTATTAATTCTTATTTGGTTCTTATTTATTATTTAATAAATATATGAGATGGATAAAAAATTCATTATTATCTGTAGTTAATAATCATTTAGTTGATTATCCTACACCAATTAATCAAAATTATTATTTTGGCTTTGGTTCTTTAGCCGGATTAATGTTAGTAGTACAAATATTAACTGGTATTTTTTTAGCGATGCATTACACACCACATATTGATCTTGCTTTTAATAGTGTTGAACATATTATGCGTGATGTTAATTATGGTTGGTTAATTCGATACACCCACGCTAATGGGGCTTCTTTTTTTTTTATAGTAGTTTATACGCATATGTTTAGAGGTTTATATTATGGTTCATACATAACTCCTAGAGAACATTTATGGTGTTCGGGTGTTTTAATTTTTATTTTAATGATGGCTACAGCCTTTATGGGTTATGTACTACCTTGGGGACAAATGAGTTTTTGGGGTGCTACAGTTATTACTAATTTATTTTCGGCAATTCCTTTGATAGGTAAAAATATTGTAGAATGGTTATGGGGCGGTTTTTCAGTGGATAATCCTACTTTAAATCGATTTTTTAGTTTACATTTTACATTACCTTTTGTTATTGTTGGTTTAGTATTATTACATTTAGTATTATTACATGATCATGGTTCAAATAATCCTTTAGGTATATATATAAAAAATGAAAGTATTCCTTTTTATCCTTATTTTTATGTAAAAGATTTATTTGGTTTTGCAGTATTAATGTTAATTTTTTATATTTTTGTTTATTATTATCCTAATACTTTAGGTCACCCTGATAACTATATACCTGCAAATCCAATGAAAACTCCATTACATATTGTACCAGAATGGTATTTTTTACCTTTTTATGCAATCTTAAGATCAATACCTAATAAAATTGGTGGTGTTTGTGCTATGTTTGGTTCATTAGTTATTTTATTAACTATACCTTATACAAATTCATCTGAAATTCGAAGTACTTTATTTAGACCTTTATTTAAAATATTATTTTGGTTATTGGTAGTTTCTTTTTTAATTTTAGGGTGGATTGGTCAAATGCCTGTAGATTATCCATATACAGAAGTAGGTATTGTTGCAATGATTTATTATTTTTCTTTTTTTTTAATAATAATTCCTTTTATAGGTCATTTAGAATCCTTTTTAATACGTTATAATAAATAAAATAATTTTATTTATTAATAAAATTTATATTTTTTTTAAAAAATGAAATCAAATTATTCTATTATTTTTATATTTTTACTTATTAGTTTATTTATATCTATTATTATATTTACATTATCTTTTTTATTAATACAACAAAAAGATGATTTAGAAAAATTAACCGCATATGAATGTGGTTTTAATCCTTATGATGATGCTAGAAAAGTTTTTGATGTTAAATTTTATTTAATTGCCCTTTTATTCATCGTTTTTGATTTAGAGGCTGTTTATGTTTTCCCTTGGGTTTTAACATTAAGTTCAAATTTTTCATTAGGATTTTGGACTATGATTGAGTTCTTGGTAGAATTGGTTGTAGGTTTTATTTATGTTTGGTGTAGTAATGCCCTTGAATGGGATTAGTATATTCTATTCTATAAAAATATATTTTAATTAGTGATTATAGATTAATGGTAAATCTTTTGCCTTCCAAGCAAATATTATGGGTTCGAGTCCCATTAATCACATAAATTATTATATATTATAAAGCCCTTTTAGTCTAGTGGTTAGGACCTTGCCTTTTCACGGCAAAAACACGGGTTCGAGCCCCGTAAAGGGTATTTTAATTAGGGAAAATAACTCAGTTGGTTAGAGTTTTGGCTTGTCACGCCAAGGGTCGCGGGTTCGAGTCCCGTTTTTCCCGTTTTAAAAAGTTTTAAATTGTTAAAAAAAAAAAAAAAAAGGTGATACCAATAATTATTAACGGTGTAAAAATGAATGTAAAAAAAAATATTACTGTATTACAGGCTTGTAATATTTTAAATATACAAATACCAAAATTTTGCTTTCAAGAAAATTTAAAAATAGCTGGTAATTGTAGAATGTGTTTAGTCGAAATCAAAAATTCTCCAAAACCTGTTGCTTCTTGTGCTATGCCTGTTGGTCCTAATATGGAGATATTTACTAATTCACCATTGGTACAAAAAGCTAGAGAAAGTGTATTGGAATTTATTTTAATCAACCATCCATTAGATTGTCCTATATGTGATCAAGCTTCTGAATGTGATTTACAAGATCAAACTTTAATATTTGGTGGTGATAAAAGTAGGTTTTTTTATAAAAAAAAACGAAGTGTAGAGGATAAAAATGTAGGACCTTTTATTAAAACGATTATGACACGATGTATTCATTGTACTCGATGCGTAAGATTTTCTGAGGAGATTTGTAAAACTGATTTTTTTGGGACTACTGGCAGGGGAAATCAAACTGAAATTAATTTTTATGATAAAAATATATTTTATTCCGAATTTTCTGGTAACTTAATCGATTTATGTCCTGTTGGAGCATTAACTTCGAAACCTTATGCTTTTAAGGCGCGTGCATGGGAATTAATCAAAAAAGAAGGAATTGATATTTTAGATGCGGTGGGTTCAAATATTGTAGTGGATATTTTAAAAAATAACATAGTAAGAATTTTACCTAAAACCAATGTAAATATTAATAAAGAATGGATTGATAATAAAACAAGATTTTTTTTTGATAGCTTAAAATATCAGAGAATAACCAAACCCTTGTTAAAAACAAAAACAGGTTTTAAAGAAATTTCTTGGCAAGAAATTTTTGAATTATTAAATAAAGAAATTTTTAAAAGGGAAGCTAATAATATTCAAGCTGTTATAGGGAATTTAACTGATATAGAATCACAATTTACTTTAAAAAAAAATTTAAATTTATTAGGTATTAATAATGTATCTTATTTATATCCAAATAAAAAAGAGAATATTTTTAATGTGGATTTAACTTCAAATTATTTATTCAATAATTCATTAAAAAAAATTGAAAATTCTGATTTATTTTTAATATTGAACAGTGATATTCGAAAAGAAGCATCAATATTAAATATACATTTGATAAATAGATTACAAAAAGGTAACGTTGAGGTAGCCAATATTGGACCTAAATATGATTATACATACCCTGTAACAAATTTAGGATTTAATTTAAATGTATTTTTTGATATTATTCAAGGGAAACATAGCTTTTGTAAAAAATTAAAAAAAGCAAAAAACCCTACTTTAATTATAGGATCGAATTTTTTTTATGAAAATAGCGAAGCAGCTTTTATTATTGAAAAAATAAAAAATTTATCTTTTTTAAATCATTTAAATTTTAATATTGTACAAAAACAAACATCATATATTAATTTTTTAGAAATTTTTAATAAAAAACATAATTATGAAAATAGTATAACTGATTTTTATTATTTATTAAATACGGATATAAATAAAAATTTAAATAAAAAAATATTTAATTCAAATAATTTTATAGTATATCAAGGGCATCATTTTACATTGGATGCTCAAAATGCTAATATTGTGATACCTAGTTTAACTTTTTTAGAAAAAGAAGGGATTTATATAAATCTTGAAGGTTTAATTCAAAAAAATAATTCAATTTTAAAAATAAAAGGATTACAGAAAAATGATGTTAATATTTTTAAATATTTTTATATCTTTTTAAAGAAAAATAATCAATTAAATATTAAAAAAGAATTATATTTGGATTTTAACAATATTTATTCATATTTATTTAAAAATAAATTAAATATTGTACATATATTTAAAAAAAGTAAAGTAAAATTAAAACAAATTAAAAAATATAATTTACATTCGATAAAAAAATTATATTTAAGTACAATATTAGAAAATCATTCAAAAATATTAATTCAATCAAAAAATATATTAAAAAAAAATACTAATTTTTTTTAATATATTATAATAAATATATAAATGATATAACGATACTTTATATATTTATTATAAT